GAATCAATCGAACGCACTTCTAACACCTGTTCTACTTTTGGAAGACCTTGCGTTATATCACCAGATCTTGATTTTTCATATATAAATGTAACTAATGTATCGCCTTCGTAAAGGATTTCCCCATAATGTCCATGAACAGTTGCTCCTGGAGTAGCCAAATAAGGCTTAGCTGATCGTATTACCACAGAGTCAACTTGAACAATTAGAACTTGACCCGATTTTAAATGGGGTCCTTTTTTGGCTATACATACATTTTCACAAAGAAACTGCCCAAGACTAACGATTGGAGATGTCTCTTCACAATAATTGTAATGGAGAAAATACCAATTCAAATGGAATGGATTCAAAATGATGTTACTGCATGAATAGGGATTATAAATTTGACCATTTTCATCCAGTAAATAATATTTAAGTATTTGAAAAATCTGTTTGAAATTGTCAAGTTGCAAATAGTTAGTTACCAAGATCTGATTATGGGTTATTAAATGGGAAAATAAATCAAAATTATAAATTGGAAACCCTGTTCCTAACGGGCCCAACGAATTCCTAATTGGAATTAGGGGGTTCTTTTTGATTGATTCTTTTATCACATTGGGAGATTTTACATCGTTGAATGGGCCTATTCGAAAACAATTGGATGATGACAAAATTATCAAAGATTGAGATTCCTTATTTCGATTCAACAACGTATGGATAGTTCCTTGATTTGGATTAAGGGATTCTTTAATCCTTGCCTTGGAATAGGAATAAATGGAAGAAAATGGATTGACATTAGCGCGATCTGATCCATTCTCAGAGATCAATCCTGAACCTAACAGATCGTTCCTTTTTCCGGTATAAGAAATAGGTGACTTAGCTAAGTCGATTCTTAGAAAATATCTAAGCAAACCATTTGTCCTTATTTCAACAAAGGAAGCACAGGCCTTTTCGATTTTTTTGTCTTGGTCCCAATTCAACACTAAAGAAGTCCGAACTAATTGAATACTTGTGTCCCAAATTTCAAGAATTGGGTCGTAATAAAGGATATAATTGACAACTCGAAGTTGTAGATTATCACTTTCCTGCAAGAGATCCGGCGGGAAAAGTCTTCCTAAATTTATACCATCCGTTTTTTTATATGGGACTACAGGTTGAACCAAAACAAAATACTTTTTTTCATACCTGGAAAGTTTCATTCGTTGGATATAGAGCCAATTTTTCAATTTTTTGTATTCTTTGGAATTTGGTTTTCCCCCTCCTGGCGGTATCAATCGGAATGCCTTATTTGTCTTTCCAGGAAAATGGATATCTCCAGAAAAGATTATCAGTTTCATTTTTTCTGCTTTTTTCTTCACTCGGACCAATCCGCCTACCCGACTTCTTCTATTGAAAGTGATTTGTGTATCTGCCCCAATAATACTATTGTGTCGTACCATTATGGAAGAAGATTCGGCCAAAATGTGGACTTCCACGGGAATAAAAAAAAATGGATTTACTTCCTTTTGGTATTTTGGCCAAAATACCTTGACTCCTCGATACTCAATCAAATCCTCTTCGTTGACGATTGAATTTAGTTCTCTAGTCTCATATTTAGTAAGTCCCGAGCTCTTTCTTATATATCGAGGATCATCGAAATAAGCAAGAATACTATTTCTACGGAGAATACCATTTCTGGGGATTTCCATTGAGATACCTGAAGAAGGTATTAGTTGGTTCTCGCCTTCTTGAATCGATTCGAGTGGGATGATGAATCTATTTCTTCGCCTCTTTGCCAATAAAGCAGAATTGCCGTCGAGAATGGCCGGATATCTGAGATTACAACGACCCGTACATGTCATTCGATTCAGTTCTGAATAATCAGGAATCCTATCTCCTTTTTGATTTTTACCAGAAAAATACGAACTAAAAAATTTGTGTCTCACTTGATTATTAGTTACTGAGGGGTTAGCAATATATCTTGGCTTGACAGAAAGAGAATAAGCGTTCATTTGATCTTGATCCTTGTGGATCGAACAAGGGCCTAGACTGTATCTCCAGGGCTCCCCTAATAATATCCATAAATGACTTGTTTTTGGTAAGAGATGAATATTACCATATGTAAATTCAGGTGCATGGTACACATCAGTATTCCAGTGCATTTCGCCTTCTGAGTCAGAATAAATATGTTTTCGAACCTTCTCTTTCAAATTCAAAGTGGATGTTCTCGCGCGAATCTCAGCAATCACTTGTTCTGATTCTACATATTGATCGTTTTGAACTAAAAGAAAACTTTTGGGCGGAATACACACATTGTGTATAATATCTTCACTCTCAATAGTTACATACAAGTCTCTAGAACATAGAAAAGCAGGATGTCCATGACGTGTACGTGTCGGATGAACCAAATCCTCGTTGAATTTTATTTTTCCATTAGAAGGGGCTCGCACATGTTCTGCAGTACCCCCTGTAAATACTCCGCCGGTATGAAAAGTTCTTAATGTTAATTGAGTGCCCGGTTCTCCAATAGATTGACCTGCAATAATACCTACGGCTTCTCCCAATTCGACCAGGTCGTCATGAGCTGGACTCCGGCCATAACATAATTGACAAATCCAAGATGTACTCCTACAAGTAAAGGGGGTTCGAATAGAGATTGGTTGTGCTCTAAAAGTTATGAATCTACTGACAAGTCCAACCCCAATATCTTGATTTCTAGTAGCAATACATCGTGAACCTATATATATATCATCTGCTAATACACGGCCAATTAATGTTTGGATAAAAATCCTGTCCGCCATCATTCCATTTCGAGGACTTACAGAAATACCGCGAACGGTGCCACAATCTGTTCGACGTACAACAATGTGTTGAACTACTTCAACAAGTCTGCGCGTGAGATATCCTGCATCTGATGTTCGGATAGCGGTATCCACAACCCCTTTACGGGCTCCGTAGCAAGAAATAATGTATTCTGTTAAAGACAGTCCTTCGCGTAAATTGCTTTGAATGGGTAAATCAATCATTTGCCCTTGGGGATCCGACATTAATCCTCTCATACCTACTAATTGATGTACCTGAGATGCATTTCCTCTGGCTCCCGAAAAAGACATTATATGGACTGGATTAAAAGGATCGGTCATCCGAAAATTAGGATTCATTTCTTGTCGCAAATATTCACTTGTGGCATACCATATTTCGATCGATTGACGTAATTTTTCTACCGCGTGTACATTCCCATAATGATGGTGTTTTTCCAAAATAAAACTTTGTTGTTCAGCGTCTTGAACTAGCCATCTTTTAGAAGGTATTGTTAAAAGATCATCAATTCCTAATGAAATGGATGCGGCGGTAGCTTGTCGGAAACCCAGAGTCTTTACTTGATCCAGGATATGTGATGTATATCCTATTCCATAGTGATCAATAAATCGACTAATAAGCCGTTTCATGGCAGTTCCGTCTATCACTTTATTGTGAAAGACCTGAGTGGGCCGTTCTGCCATCAGTACCTCCATATTGCGCTGAGTAGAATTTGACAATGGGCTTGAGTCAGTGATTGGAAAACTTCCTTTTCTAGATCTTGATTCACGTAGAAATTCTGCAATTATGGTCCTAGTTAACCCGGAGAGACTCGAATTCCCGTTGGTAGCATAGAATTACAACAGCCCTGCCAAAACCCCTGTATGGCTTCTTCTATTTCTCGATAAAGGGAAATATGACCAAGAGTGGTTCGAATATATATATAAAGAATTTCTTTTTTTATACTTCGTACTATTAGATAGTGTCCATAAATCTCATAATAGGTCCCCACAGATTCATAGTGAATTTCGATGGGAGCTTCTCTTGCAGCAATAACGCGTTGATCTAGTCGCCACCGCAGCCACAAAGGACTACCTAAATTGATTCGTTTTTGCCGATAAGCTCCAATTGCATCATAGGGATTACAAAAAAAGGGTTCTTTTTTTTTTGTATACTTATAGTTATTATCTTCATTTTGATAGTTTCTACGATTACATGGATTATACCTATTTACACAAATACCCCGACGATTTCCACTCGTTAAGACATAGAGTCCACTAAGCATATCTTGAGTTGGTGCCGAAATCGGATCGCCAATAGTTGGAGACAAAAGATTCATATGAGAAAACATAAGTAAACGCGCTTCTGCTTGAGCCTCCAAAGATAAAGGCACATGAACAGCCATTTGATCCCCGTCAAAGTCTGCATTGAAGCCCTTACAAACTAATGGATGTAAACAAATAGCGCGCCCTTCCACTAAAACGGGGAGGAATGCCTGTATGCCTAATCTATGCAGAGTAGGCGCTCTATTCAGCAATACAGGATGGTCATCCAGAATTTCCTGAAGTATTTCCCATACAATCGGTTTTTTTTTCCGAATTTGACTCTTAGCAACTCCTATGTTCGAAGCAAGATGTTTTCTAATTAGGTCACGAATTACAAATGCCTGGAAAAGTTCTATTGCTATTTCGCGAGGCAATCCACATCGATGTAATGAAAGTGAAGGGCCCACGACAATCACGGACCGCCCTGAATAATCGACCCGTTTACCAAGCAGAGTCTCGCGAACTCTTCCTTCTTTGCCTTCAATTACATCTGAAAGCGACTTGTAAACTCTATTATGATCATCTCTCATTGGTTGTCCGCAGATTCCATTATCAAGAAGTGCATCCACGGCTTCTTGTAGCAATTTTTCCTGAGATATTATTAATTCTTCTGGCGTAGCTATACTTGTTGTTAATAGATCTGTAAGAGTATTATTCCGATAGATAATTCTTCTATAGATTTCATTAATATCCGAGGTCACTAGTTTATCCTCATCTATATGATAGATTGGTCTCAACTCAGGAGGAAGAACTGGTAATAGACACAAAACCATCCATTTTGGTTCTATATTTGTTCGAATAAAATGCTTAGCCAATTCCATGCGTCTAAGCAAAAAATCTTTTCTTCTTCCAACTTTTCGATCTTCCCATTCATTCCCTGTGGGTTCCTCTTCCTCCAATTCTTTCCATTCTACCAATGAA